AAATACCCCTTATATCAAAGATAAATAGACACTACGTAACTTTATTGCATTGGAAAAGACTATAATATGACTATCCTATGGACCACTCTTGTTCAGTCGATTATTTCCGAACAAGGGTGTTCTATTCTGTTGGTAATAATGGAACAATTCTGTTCGTAGGAACAAAGAGAAGCAGATTTATTCTATACTCGATAAGTACCAATACGCAATGGGGGAGTTGATCCCATTTTATATGAGCGAATGAGTCCATACTTATTTATCATTAGAAAGACCTATTCGTAATAATTTGAGTTTATTCATTCTGTCTTTCTTTATGAATTTTTATAATCTATGGATAAAATAAATACGATAAAAACCAATATGAATATTATAAAGACAATAAAAAAAATTGTTACGTTTCCGCCTCAAAGTGAAATATAGTATTTAGTTCTTTCTTTCATTTAATGCCTATTGGTGTTCCAAAAGTTCCTTTCCGAAGTCCTGGAGAGGAAGATGCATCTTGGGTTGACGTATAGTGCGACTTGTCAGATATATTGGGTCATATGGTATTTCCCCGTTCTCTCCCCCGATCGAGATATCCCCCGTTTCACCCAAGAAAGATAAATTTAATCATCAAAAATTTGGAGCGTGAAGTGCAATTAGATCCATTTTTGAGGGGATTCATATTACTATTATCAATTAGAAAAATTCAATTAGAATAATTTATGGTTGGCTTGGTTGGACTAAAAAAATGAAGTATCCAGGCTCCGTTTAGAAAAAACCCAATTGGATTGGTAAGATATCTATGATTGCTATTCATATTTTTTCTTTGTAAAGAGATCCTAATTGTCAAGCAAAGTTATCTCAACTCTAAGAAATACTTGTATAAAATGAATTGAAAAAAAAAAAAGAAATACAAAAAGAAATGGTAATGGGAGCATTTGTCCTATATGTACAAATCCAAATCGGGCGGATCTTTACCCGGAGTAGAGCATAAACCTAAAAAGATGAAACAGACCCATTCAGGAACAAGAAAATACCATCGCGGTTTGGATTAAATCTCGATGAAAGAATACATCAATGAGAAGTTAATTCGATAAGTTTAATGACCCTTTCTTATAACTTCCAATTTTATAATGGAAAATCGAAAATATAAAAAAGGAGTCAAAACTCGTCTTTATTAAAAAATCGAAGAAAAGCCCTTTCGTTAGAAGTAAGAAAGAACCTTTCTAGAAAAAAAGAAAGAGGACTGGAATCTATACATTGATTCACAATTTTTTTTTTGAACCGTATGCATCAAAAGGCGCATGTACGGTTCCTAAGGGATACAATTTTACCCTAATCAACCGACTTTATCGAGAAAGATTACTTTTTTTAGGCCAAGAGGTTGATAGCGAGATTTCGAATCAACTTATTGGTCTTATGGTATATCTCAGTATCGAGGATGAGACCAAAGATCTGTATTTGTTTATAAACTCTCCTGGGGGCTGGGTAATACCTGGGGTGGCTATTTATGATACTATGCAATTTGTGCGACCAGATGTCCATACAATATGCATGGGATTAGCCGCTTCAATGGGATCTTTTATCCTGGTCGGAGGAGAAATTACCAAACGTCTAGCATTCCCTCACGCTTGGCGCCAATGAGGTTTTTATTTGAGAGAAAAAAGAAGACTATGCCTTCGCCATATGAATACTAAGTAATAATAGCATGGCACTTCGAATTCGATATGAGAAATTTTTGTATTGTTTTTTTTTTTCAAAACATTAGATTCTGTATCGAGAGAGTAGTATGAGATAAGGGGTATTTCCGATTTTCTCTTATCTATCGGGAGTTCAGTTCAGCGTCACAAACTTTTTTGTTTTCATGCCGGAGAGTTCTTAACAATATTTATGTTATGAAAGAGTACGAAAAAAAAAAAAGATTTTTTCCTTATTTGATCGGATTAAAAAGAAACTTTGGGATTGCTGAATCACAGACAAAAAAAAAGAAAAAATAAACATATAAAGCAACGGAGCCATCATAGTATTTTTTAACTCCTCCGAAAGGAAGGATGGCAATTTGATCATTTACCCATCTGAGTCTGATAGATTCTATTTTTCTCTTTCTTCAATAGAAAGGAGGGGAGGTCAATTTTCTTGTAGAGCCGTATGCACAAAAGATGCCTGTACGGTTGTTCAATTCTATCTTTTTTCTATTCTTTATCTTTCTTTTCTCTTTGCTTTATCATGCGAGATAGGGGAAGCTTTTATTTTGTTATATCATCAGGGTAATGATCCATCAACCTGCTAGTTCTTTTTATGAGGCACAAACAGGCGAATTTGTCTTGGAAGCGGAAGAACTGCTGAAACTGCGTGAAACCCTCACAAGGGTTTATGTACAAAGAACGGGGAAACCCTTATGGGTTGTATCCGAAGATATGGAAAGAGATGTTTTTATGTCAGCAACAGAAGCCCAAGCTTATGGAATTGTTGATCTTGTAGCGGTTGAATGAAAATAACATGGATTTCGCGCAAATCT